TATATATATAGATAATGATCTGGCGGGCCTCTTTTAATGAAGTAAAAAAAAAAAATACCTTTCCCTTGATCTCATGCCTTAATTTAATAAGGTGGTAAAAGGTGCTAATAAGTCATACAGCATTAATAGATTCGTGGTAAAATCCCTCTATGATACGTTTTATTAGAAATTTTGGCCGATACCAATAAAGGGATCAAATGGTATATAGTTTCTTTTGTTGATAGATTGGAGGATTAGAAAGATGACTATTGCTTTCCAATTGGCTGTTTTTGCATTAATTGCTACTTCAGCAATCTTACTGATTAGTGTACCTGTTGTATTTGCTTCTCCTGATGGTTGGTCAAATAACAAAAATGTTGTATTTTCCGGTACATCATTATGGATTGGATTAGTCTTTTTGGTGGGTATCCTTAATTCTCTCATCTCTTGAACCTATTTGTTCTATTTAGATCCAAAAATGAAATGATCCCCTCCTAATTCTTTCATTTTCAGGTTGTGAGACCCATTAAAATGAAATATAAGTCCCCAAAATGCAAATAAAGAAAAAAAAAATGAAAGGGAGGGGTCAAACAAACTTCTTATATTTAACTATTTAAAAATGAAATTAAAAAATATATATTAATTAAATAATTTTATTATACTATTTATTTATATTTATAAATAGTAGAAATTTTCTATAATATTTATAATACTATTTTGATAATAATATTTTTTTGATAATAACTAATTTTATTATTATTAAAATTAAATGATTATAATTTTAAATTTATATATTCTAATTTCACTATATAGTTATTGTTAACTATATATAGTATTTCTATTAGAATAATATCTAATTTTATACAATTCAAATTTGATATTATTCTAATTACTATTAATATTTTTAATAATTTATAAAGAATCTAAATTCATTTTTTATTAAATGAAAATAAATTTTATTAAATGAAAATAAGCATTTTGCAATTACTCTGAAAGACAAAGGAGTATCTGATCTAACTCTGCACAAATATGGCCCATCCATTGTGTATCAAGAACAAGCGGATATAGTTGAATGGTAAAATTTCTCTTTGCCAAGGAGAAGATGCGGGTTCGATTCCCGCTATCCGCCCAGGGTAATGGGTTCATTTTTTTTTTTAATAGGATAAAGAATTAAGTATAGTTGACAGTGATAGTAGAGTGGTTCTATCCTCTTCACTTCTATACTATTCCCTTCTTTTCCTCCTGCCCACCCCAAAATAAAAAGAAAAAAATAGTAATTAATTACTAGTTACCGGAGTCAAACCTCCATTTTTTGTCAAAAAAAATGTTGCGGAGACGGGATTTGAACCCGTGACCTCAAGGTTATGAGCCTTGCGAGCTACCAAGCTGCTCTACCCCGCGACGAAGAGAGGGACTGGGAACTAATGGACAAAGAAGGATTGAGTACACCCCTCTACCATATTGGTACAAATAGAATAGCCTATTTATACAGAATGGTAAAGGGGCTCCTCTATGATCATAGAAATGAATATAAAAAATGAAACGATATTTTAATGCTTACCAACTTGACCTTGTTGCTCCAGGCAACAAACATGCATGAACCATTTCACGAAGTATGTGTCCGGATAACCCAAAGTCTCGATAGTTAGCTCTCGGTCTTCCGGTTGAAAAACAACGTCGATGAAGACGTGTAGGTGCACTATTACGCGGTGGGGATTGTAACTTTCCGTGAATTTCCCATTTCTCACTCAACAATGGAACTTTACCTATTTCTTTTTTGGGGGATCGACGAATCAAATGATATTTTTGTTCCAATTTTTGCCTCTTCTTTTCCCTCTGAATTAAACCTTTTCTTGCCATAATGGTTCGGTTCTTCCTATTAGTATCAATGATAAAAGTCGGATCCTAGATGTAGAAATAGTAGAAATATAAGAAGGCGGACCCCCTTCTGCATCGAAAGAAATGATATTATCGAGGATATAACACATAAGAATTAACCAAATTTGCCCGATGTAGAGGCAATCAAGAAAGCCGCGTAAGTGAATATATAACCTACAGAAAAATGGGCTAATCCAACCAATCTTGCTTGCACAATGGAAAGAGCTACCGGTTTATCTCTCCATCGAATTAAATTAGCCAAAGGTGTGCGTTCATGAGCCCATGCTAAAGTTTCAATCAATTCTTGCCAATATCCACGCCAGGAAATTAAGAACATAAATCCAGTAGCCCAAACAAGATGTCCAAATAAGAACATCCACGCCCAAACTGATAAACTATTCATACCAAAAGGGTTATATCCGTTGATAAGTTGTGAAGAGTTTAACCATAGATAATCTCTTAACCATCCCATCAAATAAGTGGAAGATTCATTAAACTGTGAAACGTTACCCTGCCATAATGTGATGTGCTTCCAATGCCAATAAAAAGTAACCCATCCAATGGTATTTAACATCCAAAAAACTGCCAAATAAAATGCATCCCAAGCCGAAATATCACAAGTACCACCTCGTCCCGGACCATC